TCCATATTATGCAAGGAGACATTGCTTTTGCCAATTCGAATTGAAGGGTGATATAAAATCGGTCTATTTCCTGCATCATATCCATCATATCCATCATATCCATAGTTAGCAGTTCCAGCTCCGTATCAATATCACTATCATCACTACCACTAGCATCAAAATCACTATCATCATCAATATCACTAACATCAATATCGTCACTATCATCACTACCACTAGCATCAAAATCACTATCATCAAGATCACTATCATCAATATCATTCTCATCAATATCATTCTCATCAATAAGAAAACCTTTAGGCTTGTTATCCAGGAACTGGTTCAGAAATACCGTAATGAAAGGAACATAGGAGTTTGTCGCCAGGGATTTGACCAAATAGGATCGTCCAGTTCCTATAGAACCTATCACTAAAATCCCCCTAGAGGGGGATAAGGCTAAGCGAAGCGAAAAGGGTTTTCCATGAGATGGGAAATTAGTCCCACACGAAGTTTGTGAATAAGTGATTGTCTGATAATGAGCAAGGAATACCCGTCTTTCTGCTAACAAGGATGTATTGAACTCATAATTCAATAGATACTTTTTATGAATGTCAAATAAGTATCGTAAGTAAACTGCTCCCGGTTGTTCAATCATTTGATAACCAGAGTCATTCTTTGATAAATGATCACTATGAGTCAGACTCAATAGAATGTGATCAATCCTTTTTTCTGTCGTTAAGGCGGAGAACTGAACCAAGAATTCGCCTTCTTCATTATCAAACAAATCACTGTTCGCGACCCAAGATTCGATTTTATCATCAATCCAATCCCCATTCACGTTTTTTCTTTTTCTTATCAATGAATAGACCTCTTTACTTGTATGACGGAGATGTCTCGTATTTCTCGAAAAAGTGATTCGATTGATGGGATTTGGTATGAGATCGATGATATGGATGAGATTCTTTAACCAGAAAGAATTCGGTGCAGGTGTAGGATACCTATCCAGAAGTTTTCGTAACTCAATCATAGATGATGGAATCATCAAAGATTTGACCTTTTCCAACTCGGTCTGTAACTCACTAGAGACCCGGGAAACAAAGAGAATATGTGTAGGAACGAGATATCCAACAACAAGAAGAACAAAAAAGATTAAATAGGGGAGATCGCTAACATTTGGCGATCTCAGATGTGTCGACATCAATATCAATGGTGACTCAGTATTTCGATCAATCATTGCTTGGGACAGAACAAGATCATGATAACATTTGATCGAAATCTCACTTATCAGATTCCAGAGTGGAAGAAACCATTTTTGAAACCATTTGGTCTGAAGAATTCGCCATGATAATTCATGCATAATCTCATGAAAAAGTGAGAAATTGCTACAGATCCTTAGTATCGGCATTAAAATATATCTAAATATCAAATTTAGATAGTTGTACCCTAGCAAAGTAAGGAACCATGGAATACAGGTTTCGAATAAATTCCAAGCCGAAGCCCAAAAAGCACTATTATCTCGTTGAAAGGTTCTATACATATCTCGTTGAAAGTTTCTATACATCTCCTCTTTATCAACGCATTTCTTTAGACTCTTTATACAAAGACGCCGTTTTTTCCTCTTTTCGCGTAGTAAATCGTTTTCAGAACATGGGGTGTGAATCAAACCCATGTTTGAATTGAGATACTGATGCAAGTTCTTCGCTTCTGAATCAGATAGATTCATATGTTGAGAAAAAGTTCTTTCAAAATTGACTATTTGTCCCTCTGTTAGAGGTGTGCCAAACATGTCTGCGATCGAGTAAACAGGCCTACGAACGAAGGGATCGTATCGACTTGGAAAATGGAAAGATTTGTACAAGTTATACGTTTCGTCACCACTTTGTGGAAAATCGTTATGTGTGAATATGTTAGATACCTGTGACTCGATTGGTGAAATAGTCTCCCTCCCCCCCAAAGCATGTTTTTTTTTACCGGCGCACAAAGAAAATATTTTGTTGCGAATGAACAAGATATTCAGGAATTGTACATACGTAAAATCATAATTCTTGGTACGAGCGTTTTCCACAGAAAACGGGAATCTCGTGTTACAGGAGAAGCAGAAGTGATGTGGGTTATTCAAGAATCGAAGTCGATTTGCTTTACAAAAAGAACTGATTAATGAACTTCTATGAAATGGTTTCACAGGATTCACCCAATTTTGTTGATTGTCCAATATCATTGACAAATACGAATTCGCGTTATCAAAGGATTTCCTGCGATTATTTCGAGTATGGAATGAGTCAATCATCCACTCTCGTATCTTAAAGGGCGTTCCTCCACTGATCAAGAATTTCGATTTTCGGTTATGATCATCCAATAAGAGCGGTTTCCATTTTTTCAAATGAAAAATTGGAAGACTTATTGATTCTAACAACTGACTGAAGAGTTGATCATTCGGACCTTTCAATTCATAGATGGAGATCGCGGACCTATGAATGGGGATATTCTCGAAACTCACACAGAAAAAAGGAATTGACTGCGA